AAGCGAACGAGTTACCTACTCCTAACGCTTTCATTCAATTCTTCATGAAAGAATGAATCAAATCTCCCCAAGTAGGATTCGAACCTACGACCAGTCAGTTAACAGCCAACCGCTCTACCACTGAGCTACTGAGGAACAACGGGAGATTCGACCTCATAGAGTTCAACTCCCGTTCTCAACCCATGAAGAATATGACTTCCTTCGTAACTCCAGGAACTTCTTCGTAGTGGCTCCGTTCCATGCCTCATTTCATAGGGAACCTCAATGTGGCTCTATTTCATTATATTCCATCTATACATTCATTTCATATCCCTTTTGATAAGAGATGTCATTTAGAGTATATATGTTTCTATCTATATGTGAAGAAATCATCATATAATAATCGAGAAATTGCAATAGAAAATAAAAAGGGGAGGTTTGTGATGATTTTGAAATCTTTTCTACTAGGTAATCCATTATCCTTATGCATAAAGATAATCAATTCGGTCGTTGTGGTCGGGCTCTATTATGGATTTCTGACCACATTCTCCATAGGGCCCTCTTATCTCTTCCTTCTCCGAGCTCGGGTTATGGAAGAAGGAACCGAGGAGGAGGTATCAGCAACAACTGGTTTTATTGCGGGACAGCTCATGATGTTCATATCTATCTATTATGCGCCTCTGCATCTAGCATTGGGTAGACCTCATACAATCACTGTCCTAGTTCTACCGTATATTTTGTTTCATTTCTTCTGGAACAATAACAAAAACTTTTTTGATTATGGATCTACTACCAGAAATTCCATGCGTAATCTCAGCATTCAATGTGTATTCCTTAATAATCTAATTTGTCAATTATTAAACCATTTCATTTTACCAAGTTCCACGTTAGCCAGATTAGTCAACATTTATATGTTTCGATGCAACAACAAGATTTTCTTTTTAACAAGTAGTTTTGTTGGTTGGTTAATTGGTCACATTTTATTCATGAAATGGGTTGGATTGGCATTCTTCTGGATACGGCAAAATCATTCTATTCGATCTAATAAGTATCTTGTGTCAGAATTGAAAAATTCTATGGCTCGAATCTTTAGTATTCTCTTTTTTATCACCTGTGTCTACTATTTAGGCAGAATGCCGTCGCCTATTGTCACTAAGAAACTGAAAGAGAAAGAAACCTCAGAAACGGAAGAAAGCGATGTAGAAACAACTTCCGAAACGAAGGAGACTAAACAGGAACAAGAGGGATCCACCGAAGAAAACCCTTCGGAAGAAAAGGAGGATCTGGACAAAAGAGATGAAACGGAAGAGATCCGAGTGAATGGAAAGCAAAAAACAAAGGAGGAATTTCACTTTAAAGAGGCACGCTATCAAGATAGCCCAGTTTACGAAGATTCTGATCTGGAGACCCATCAACTGAAAAAAAGAATGAATATGAATAAAAAGATTGAAATATTGGATTTTTGGATTAAAAATACTTTTGTCACTTTTTTTTTCGATTATAAACGATGGAATCGTCCATTACGATATATAAAAAATGATCAATTAGAAACTGCTTTACGGAATGAAATGTCACAATGTTTTTTTTTTTCATGTAAAAGTGATGATAAACAAAGAATATCCTTTACATATCCACCTAGTTTATCGACTTTTTCGGAAATGCTAAAACAAAGAATTTCTTTATACATCATAGAAAAACTATATGACAAAGATCTTTCTATTTCCAATTCTTGGATTTATACCAATGAAAAAAAAAAGTTCAATTTGAAAAATGAATTAAGAATTCGAATGAAAATGATAGATCAAAATGAGGGATTTCCTAGTTTGGATATGCTTGAAAAAAGAACCATATTCTGTGATGATGAAAATAAAAAAAAATGCTTGCCAAAAGTATATGATCCTTTTTTCAACGGACCCTATCGAGGAATGAAAAACAAATTATATTCATGTGTAATTAGGAATGTTTATACAGATATAGAAAATTTAGTAGAGATTTTTTTGATAAATAAGATTCATTATCTACTTATTAAGAATTCCTTTGAACTTGACCGTCAATCTTTTTTTAATTCTACAGAAGAGAAAGAAATTTATTTAGAAAGTCCAACAAAATCTTTGCAATTTGCATTTGATGGAATTACAACGCATGCAAAAGATCAAAAAAGAAGGAAAAATCAATATATTCAAATTAAAATAGAAGAAGTAAGTAAAAAGGTTTCTCGATGGTCATATAAATTAACCAATGGTTTTGAAGAAGAGGAAGAAGAAAATGAAGAAGAATTGGTAGAAAAAGATCATGAGATTTATTCAAGAAGAGCCAGACGTGTGGTAATTTATAACGATAGTGATCAGAATACTAATTCTATTTCTAGTACTCAAAATGACCAAAATGATGATAAAGATGATGAAAAAGAAGAAGTGTCTTTGATACGTTACTCCCAACAATCGGATTTTCGTCGCAATCTAATAAAAGGATCCATGCGCGCTCAAAGACGTAAAACAGTTACTTGGGAACTATTTCAAGTAAATGTACATTCCCCACTTTTTTTTGATAGGCTAGACAAAACATCTTTTTTTTCCTCTTTTGATATCAACGAAACGAAGAATTTTATTTTGAGAAATTGGATGGGGAGAGAACAAGAATCAGAATGGAAAATTGATAATTTGGAAAATAAAGATACAAAAGAAGAAAAGGAAAAAGAGAAAAATGAACGGATAGAAATATCAGAAGCTTGGGATAACTTTATATTTACTCAAGCAATTAGAAGTTTAATGTTAGTGACCCAATATTTTCTTAGAAAATATATTCTATTGCCTTCATTTATAATAGCAAAAAATATTATTCGTATGTTATTATTACAATCCCCTGAATGGTACGAAGATTTGAAGGAATGGAATAGAGAAATATATATTAAATGCACCTATAATGGCGTGCAGTTATCAGAAAAAGAATATCCTCAAGATTGGTTAACAGACGGTATTCAGATCAAGATTTTATATCCTTTCTGTCTAAAACCTTGGCGAAAATCTAAAGATCCAATAAAAAAAAAATTTTGTTTTTTAACAGTCTGGGGAATGGAAGTAGAAGTTCCCTTTGGTTCTCCTCGAAAACAACCTTTTTTTTTTGAACCTATTTATAAAGAATTCAAAAAAAAAAAAAAAAAATTAAAAAACAAAATTTTTCAAGTTATAAAATTTATAAAGAAAAAAAAAGGGATCATTAAAATCATTCGAGTTACTAAACTTTTACTAAAAAAAATGAAGATAGTGAATTCCACTTTCTTAGTGGAATTGAGGAAAAAAAAAGTAAATGAAAATGAACAAGATTTCAAAAGAAATAATAAGATTATTCGTCAATCGTCCGTTCTAATTCGACCGATAAATTGGTTAAATTATTCACTAATAGAAAGAAAAATAAAAGATCTTTCTAATAATACAATCAAAATAAGGAATCAAATTGAACAAATTGCAAAAGATAATAAAAAAAAAGAGATAGTTCTAATTTATGATAAAAAAAGATTGGAGTCAAAGAATAATATTTTGAAAATATTAAAAATACAAACTATTCGATTCATGCGTAAATTAAACTATTTTATCAAATCTTTCATTGACAAAATATATACAAATATTTTTCTATGGACCATTACCTTTTTTAAAAAAAATGCACAACTTTTCTTTGAATCAACAAAAAAAATATTTCATAAATCTATTTACAACAAGAAAAAAAATCAAGAACAAGAAAGAATTAATGAAACAGATAAAAATTTAATTTTTACTATAAAAAGGTTATTTTTATCTACTCATAATACTAAGAATAGGAATGAAAATTCCAATTCTTTTTGGAACTTATCTTCCCTTTCCCAAGCATATGTATTTTACAAATTATCACAAACCCAATTAATTCATCAATTATTAAATAAGTATCACTTAAAAAGTGTCCTTCAATATCAAGGTAACTCTCCCTTTTTAAAGGATAAATTACAAAACTCTTGTATGATACACGAAATCTTTGATTTCGAATCAAGAGATAAGAAAATTCATACGTATCATTTTGATTTATATAAAAAATACCAATTTAGTCATTCTATAAGAAAAAATGACTATGTAACTAATTCATTGATAAGTAAAAAAGATCAATGGAAAAAACATTACAGATATGATATTTTCTCATATAACTACATACACCCCCATGATTCATACATTTATGAATCAAAATTTAAAAGAAACAAGATTAAAGAAATTCCATATCATTTTAATACATCGAAACCCGAATCTTTTGATGTATTGGTAAGTATACCTAATAATGATTATCTAGAAAAAATATATTTCATTGATAGGAATACAAATTTGGATAGAAAATATTTTGATTGTAGAATTATTGATTTTTGTTTTAGAAAAAATCTAGAAATATGGACTAATGTACATATTGGTATCAAGAGAAAAGAAAATACTATGAATGAAACTTATAATCTAAATAAAATGGAGAAAAAAAAAAATTTTTCTCCTATAATTTACCAAGAGAGCAAAACATGTAATCAAAAAATAAACTTTTTTGATTGCAAGGGAATGAATAAAGAAAATTTCTATGATACCGCATCCAATCATTATACTATACCTAATCTAAAACCTTGGTTCTTCTCAGAATTTGTACTACTTTTAAATTTATATAAGATTCAACCTTGGATCATCCCAATAAAGTCACTCTTTTTTCATTTAAATAGAAATGAAAAAAGCAAAAATATCAATAAAAATCAAAAAACAAATATTCATATATCATCTAATAAAAAAAAAGATCTTGAATTAGAAAATTTTAAAAAAGAAGAAGACGAACAACAAAGTCAAGGAAATTTTGCATTAAATATACTAAAACAAAAGAAGAAAAAGGCTGTTGAAGAAGATTACGGAAGATTAAAAATAAAAAAGGGTAGAAAAAAGAAAAAATATAAGAGCAAGGAGGAAATGAAACTAGATTACTTTTTGAAAAAATATTTAATTTTTCAATTAAGATGGGACGATCCCTTGAATCAAAAAATAATGAAAAATATAAGGATATATTGTTTCCTACTTAGACTGATAAATCTAAAGGAAATTACTATATCCTCAATTCAAAGAGATGAAATAAATCTAGAAGAAATGCTAATTCAAAATAATCTAGTTCTTACAGAATTGATAAGAAAGGGAATATTTATTATTCAACAAATTTGTCCTTCTATAAGAAGGGACGGAAAATCTATGATATATCAAACTATAGATATTTTCTTGGTCGATAAGAAAAAGTATAAAACAAATAAGAAATACAAAAAAAAAGAATATATTGAAAAAGGAGGATTTAAAAAATCTATTATACAAGACAACAAAATATTTTTGAGTAGAGACAAAAATCATTATGATTTCCTTGTTCCTGAAAATATTTTATCTACTATACGTCGGCGAGAATTTCGAATTCGAATTTGTTTAAATTTGAAAAGTCGGAATATTTTGGATAAAAATCCAAAATTTTGCAATGAAAACAAAATAAGAAACTATGGGCTATTTTTGAATGCGGACAAGCATTTTCATACAGATGGAAAAATTTTCATGAAATTCAAATTGTTCCTTTGGCCCAATTATCGATTAGAAGATTTAGCTTGTATGAATCGCTATTGGTTTGATACCAATAACAGCAGTCGTTTCAGTATGTCAAGAATACATATGTATTCACAATTAATAAGAAATTCAATTCCAATAAAAATAAAAAAATTTATATATGACATATTTAGCATATAAAAGCCAAAACATATACACTTTATAACATTCTAATACATGGTTAAGTAAAAAAAAAATTTCAATTTTTTTTTTTCGTGAATACATATATAAGATTTTTTGATTCAAATATCAAATATATATATATAATAAAGTGGTATGAATAAAAGAAATTTCATTTTAATATATACTATTTAATATATACTAGATAAAAAGAATTAGTATAATAAAGACTCTTATTTTTCCTGATCCGTCAAATTCACAGAAAAGAAAGATAGAAATCTTAATTTATGGTCAAAAATTCATTCATTTCAGTTATTGCAGAAGAAGGAAAAGAAGAAAATAGTGGGTCTGTTGAATTTCAAGTATTCCATTTCACCAGTAAGATACGTAGACTTACGTTACATTTAGAATTGCACAAAAAAGATTTTTTATCGCAAAGAGGTCTACGAAGAATTCTGGGAAAACGTCAACGATTGTTGATTTATTTATTAAAGAAAAATAAAGTGCGTTATAAAAAATTAATAGATCAATTAAATATTCGGGAACCAAAACTAGTGAATTTCCTTTGATATTATCTTGTTCTTTTTTATATTATTCATTTGAAGAAATTTATGAAATAAAAAACTAAGAAAAAAATAGGACTGTACCGTTTACAAAAAAAAATTAGAATAGTCAATATGGGTCCTCACCCCCCATCAATATATGGTGTTCTTCGGCTGATCGTTACTCTGTATGGTGAAGATACTATTAACTGTAAACCTATATTGGGTTACTTACATAGAGGGATGTAAAAAATAGTGGATATAATGGATAACCAAACAATTATACAATATTTGCCTTATGTAACACAAAACGTTGGGATTATGTAGCTACTATGTTCACAGAAGTAATAATAGTAAATGTACCAGAACAATTGGAAAGTGTTCAAATGCCTAAAAGGGCCAGTTATATAAGAGTATAAGAAGAGTATAAGAGTAATTATGAGTATAAGAGTAATTATGCTGGAACTAAGTTGTATAACCTTCCATGCTTGGCCTTTTATGGCTGATTATGGCCGATATCGGTGCTTGGAAACCGCCACAAGTATGCGTATGATGCATAATTATTTCCGTATCGGAGGGGTAGCTACAGATTGACCTTATGGCTGGATAGATAAATTTTTGAGTATAAAAAACTTATCACGCGGAATCCCTCTTCGTGGGAAGGAGATAATAAATTGTGGTTTATCAGAACCAATATTACGAGCTTCTAGAATCCAATAAGATCTTTTTTAAGTTTATCGTTATGAGTGTTCCAATCAATTGGATTAGGAAATTCAATGGTAAAAAGAAGGCGATACATTAGCTTATGATTTAGTATGAATCGGCGAAATTTTTATTCATATTGAAATGAATCGAAATTGATGAGGAATTTATCAATGATATTAGAGCATTTACTTTTTCTGAGTGTTTATTTATTTTCTCTCAGTATCTATGGATTGATCACAAACCGAAGTATGGTTAGAACACTTATGTGTCTTGAGCTTATACTAAATAGTCATTGAAGAATTAGTCATAATTCTTCTATTTTCACATAGAAAGAATCTAAAGAAATAAAAAGGAAGATCTTTTTATTAATATTTATTTTTTATTAATAAATAAATTTCATAAAATGAACATGAATTGAATTCGTATGTACGACTCCTATTCTATGGTTATGGAATAAGAAATCAAAGTATTTTGGCCCTTTATCATAAACAGATTGAAAAATAGATAAATTCTTAAAATTTTGAGAAATCATTGATTCATCTGGTGTATATAAAAGAAAATATAGTATTTCTATGATTTTCTAATTTTACCAGATAGAAAATTTTTGTGTTCAAAACTATAATTTATAGATCTAATGTCACATTCAGTAAAAATTTATGATACATGCATAGGATGTACCCAATGTGTTCGAGCTTGCCCTACGGATGTATTGGAAATGATACCTTGGGACGGATGTAAAGCTAAGCAAATTGCTTCTGCGCCAAGAACCGAGGATTGTGTAGGTTGTAAGAGATGTGAATCCGCTTGTCCAACGGATTTTTTAAGTGTCCGTGTTTATTTATGGCATGAAACAACTCGTAGCATGGGTCTTTCTTATTGATATGTGACAAAAAGTTCCATTTGAATCATTTTTTTTTTTACTTTTTACCAATGAAGGTCCGTACTCGAGAAAAGAAAATAGATTATTCTTCTCCCGAGCACGGAGTTTTCTGGTCAAAATTTATCTTGTCTTTGTCACGAGTTTTTTTTCCTTAGTTAAAAACTAATTATTGTTTTGCTCATATTTGTAGATTCTTTAATTGTATTTTTCCCTCATAGGGAAAATAAAGTGTATAGGTTGTATACTTAATCTATATGTATCCTAGATATCCTAGAGCTTTTTCTAATTACCTATGGATTTTTTTATCATTTTTAATTGGATGATCCATTAATCCAATAAAAGGAGGATTTTAAATGGATCAATTTTGAAAATTTTCACTGGAGACTGGTAATCGAAGGATTTTCCATAGGACCCTTTGACCAATTATTTTAAATCCGCAATTTTATTCTTTGTTTATCTTAGTAATGTATAGTGGCCAAATAGGATCATTTTATTTTTGAGATATTTTACTTTTTCTCATGTGGATAAAAAAAAAACGTCTGTTCTTGGCTACAAAGTTCCTTTTGTGTACTGCAGGAGGTTCCATTTTTCTCTTAATAGGATTTCTAGGTATGGGTTTATATAGTTCCAAGAAATTAACTAATCACATATCCCGCAGTATTGGAAATAATAGACTATATGGAATTATTAGCTTACACTCATTCTAGATGAGTCATATTAGGAATACTACAAATAATTTATGCAGCTTCAACTTCTCTGATAAATAAAGGGTGAATTCTAATTGTAATTAGATACATCTAGAGTTTTTGAGAACCGTTTGAATAGAGGAACTATTCAAACGGTTCTCAAAAACTTTCACAAATTTTGTATCAAACGATGTTTTTATATATTCGTCATATAGTTTATTTTCTTCAATTAGATATTAATTGGAATGAACCATAACTATGGAACCCGATTCCTAATAGATTGATCCCAAAATAGCATATCCAAATTAGGATAAATCCTATAGAAGCCACAAATGCCGAATTTTTACCTTGGTCTTTAGTTCTAGTATGTAAATAAATTGCAAATATGGTCCAAGTAATAAAAGCCCAAGTTTCCTTAGGGTCCCAATTCCAATAAGAACCCCATGCTTCATTAGCCCATACTGCTCCTGAAAGAATACCTATGGTTAAAAAGGTAAATCCTAAACTAATGACACGATAACTCCAATAATTCAAACGTTGAATTAATTGATATTTATAAAAATTTTGAAATGAGAGAGAATCAATTTTTTTAAATACACTTCCTTTTTTATTCAAATCTCTCATCTCATCAAAGAAAAACGACTTCCTTAAACTTAATAAATTTTGGTTTTTCAAAAAAAAATCAATGTTTTTTTGAAATGTAATTACTATAAGAGTAACTGATAATAATGATCCACATAAAAGAGCTGCATAGCTCAATAGCATCATACTTACATGCATCATTAACCACTGAGATTGTAGAGCAGGTACTAATATTGCAGGTTGATGCATTTCGGTTGAAAGACCTGACGTGGCGAAACCTTGGGTAAAAATGGCACTTGGTGCAGTTATTGCATTGAAATCCTTTTTATAATTTCCTAGATATGAAATCATATGAATAATAGAGAAACTCCAAGAAAGGAAGATTAATGATTCGTATAAGTTACTTAAGGGAAAATGGCCCGAAGAAATCCAACGAATAACTAAAAATCCTGTTATAGATAAAAAAGTCACTATCATTCCTTTTTCTGACGAATTACGCAATCCTTCAATTTCGTAGACTAATAAGTTCATCAAATGAATCAGAATCACAATCGATATTATCGAAAAGCAAATATGAGTGAATATATGTTCTAAAGTCACAAATGTCATAAAGGTTCCTAGTAAAGAATAAATAATTAAAATATTTGAATATTCTATTCTATCTATTGTATCTATATTCTATATTATTTTATATGCCGCCACTCGGACTCGAACCGAGATGCTCTAGCACTGCTTCCTAAGAGCAGCGTGTCTACCAATTTCACCATGGCGGCTTACCTGAAAAAATAATAGGAAATTGGTTTAAATTCAATAGAGTTTAGGAAACAATAAAGAAAGATGAATTTTCATTCATATGGAAATGTTCAATAAAAATAATGCTAAATG